GGCGCCTATATCATAGCTTGTGCTTTCTGGATACCTTTTCATCCTTTAACAAGCCAGCTACGCACCTTGCTTGACTGCCTTTTCACACTCATACTAGGAGTCAAAGAATGAACTCTTTACTGAGCTATTGCATAAGAGAGAGCTCTTTCTTTAGTATGAGATATCCTCCCACATCCGATCATGGTCCATCTACTTCTTCCTCTATTGATTCATGTGCTATATGCTTAACGCAGGGAAGTCGGACTCTAACAATTCCTTTTCACTGGGAACAACTCCTGGTTCATTAGCTCAAGCGGAATCCAATACCTTTAGTGCCTCACTTTCCTGAAAGCAGGAAGCACCGCATTCTTCTTATTATACGAATACAAGCTGCTTGCTTATCGGCTGTTGTCACAATTGAATCAGAATTAGCTACGATCAAAAAGAATATCTATGGTATAGTCACAGGCAACATAGTGGCTGTGACGTGAACAGCGCAAGGCAGCCTCATATAGGCTGCACCGTGCTGACCCATTCCCATTCAATCTGTTGGAGCTAGGGTGGCTACTAGAAGCTAGTCTCATACCTGGCTCAAGCCGGACCCTTACTTGAAGTAATTAGCCATTGCGGGTAGAGGCATTCGAAGAAGCTTTGAAATAAGCTCTTGTTCACGCCTCCGCGAGTTAGAACCTCCAACATTAACAAGCTGCTCTATTCTTATGGTTATGCCGGCGATCTTTGATTTCATTCTTAAGGAATGAATATAGTAGCGGGATGGCTTTTTCCGGTATGCCGCTCCGCGAGCAAGGAGCGCCACGCACGAGCGGAGCGAAAACAAAGCCTGAGGGAAGCGAAGCGGACTCTATACAAGCGCGCGTCGTCTTTGAGAGCCAGCAAGCGGAGGGGAGGAACGACCCTACGCGAGCAAGAGAGCAAGCGGAGGGGAGGAACGACCCTACGCGAGCAAGAGAGCAAGCGGAGGTCCGGAACGACCCTACGCGAGCAAGAGAGCAAGCGGAGGTCCGGAACGACCCTACGCGAGCAAGAGAGCAAGCGGAGGCTTGAAAGCCGGAGCGCGCGTCGTCTTTTGTCGCTAGCGCGCGTAGGCTCGATAGAGTTCGCTTGCTCCCCTACGCTTGCTCTTCCCCTTATCTTATTTAGAAACCTTCCCTTGTACCAAGCCTCGTCATAGCCCTGAAAAGCTCACTCGGAGTTCTAGTTAGAGAATGGGATATGATTAACTACTTGCCTACTGCTACCAGGCTTCCTTGGGAGATCGAAGAAGGTAAAGATAAGCGCATTCGCCACGCGAAAGCTTTCGTTTTGTTCACAGCTAAGAGTCTAAGAGTGATTGATGTCATACCAGCAGCCTTTCTTCCAACAAAGGTTATTCTGCCTGCGGGTTCTGGAACAACTCCTTCTTACTCCCCTCGACCTATTTTGCCTACCCAAGGCTCACTCGCTGCCTTAAGTCAGGCATGCCTTTACTAAACTTGCTATTGCAAATGCCCTAACTAAACGACCAACAGATTGAATAGCACCGTCGTCTTCCCGAGAAAGATCTGCAGAGCGTTGCCCGGAAGTGCCTTCGCTCCCAATTAGAAAGAAAGTAACCCGGTGCAGTGCCTTCTCTTCAATTGAATGAAGTCAGTTCTCCTTCATTTGTCTTTGCTGGAATTGAATTCATTCCAGCTCGGCTGAATACTTTTGGTTTCGTTTTGACCCGTCAGTCAACATGTTGGTCTGATGCTTTTGACTTTCTTTTTTTAACGCTGCGGTATCATAATAAAGAAAGCTCTCGCCTTATAGGTGGTAGAAATTCTGGAATGTCCGGAAAGAATCAAGACGTTTGTACTCTGTACATATGGCCGCTATCTTTTTCTTTAGTACGAGATCTCTTAATAGAGTCAAATATAAAGAACTAGAAGATAGTGCGGGAGCGCAACCATTTTCATCTGTATGAAAGTAAGTACCATTCGGATCTAGAGGGCTATCACCAGAGTCTGTCGGGCAAAGAGTTCATAGACCATGACGAATCGATTCCGAGAGAGGCGGTCAAAGGGATTTACCAAGAATTCTGTAACGATGGTATAATAGCATGAAAGAAGATCTAAGCCTTCAAGTCCTACCACTCTCCTATTCTATCTCGCTACTTCCCCTTACTGTCCTAAGCGTGGGAGAAGGATTCTAAACCTTGTGTGAAGGAAAGGCTGTCAAAGTCGTTGACCAAAAATCTGTCTACATAGCGGAGGTGGAGCTTCGCGGGGATCGTACGTCAGCCAAGGCGTTAGACCGGAGCGCGTCCCTGCAGGTGCAGGTTCATCTCTCAGCTTCTGTTCTTTCTGTCCCTCCTCGGTGCCTCTTCCTGGCTACTCCACTCCAAGTCGGAATGGGTGCCACAAACACAGCTTGTACTGGCTAAACATCTCCTATCTTTCCATTTGAAGGAGTCTATCCCACTGCTTAAGTCTGACACTACTATATCGGACGTAAAGTCTTGCCCGGCCTCACTGAGTGGATCTGGTGCCCACACCGTAGCTAGTCCTCTTAGCTTTATTGGAGCAGGTGCCCAAGCGAGAAAACGGAAAGCTAGCTAGCGTCATTGTAGTTTTCGAGCCAGCAAGCGTAGGCGAGAATAGAAAGCCAGAGCGAGCAAGCGAGAAAACGGAGAAAGCTAGCTAGCGCGCGTAGGCTTTCAAGCAAGCAAGCGGAGCAAGCTCCGGGCTCGAAAGCCGGAGGCGTCTGCGCTCTACGTTTTCTCGTTCGCGTCTGCGCCCTACGTTTGATCGCTTGCTCGCTCTCCTTTCGGACCCTCCCCGTAGCTTGCTAGGCGAGAAAGCCGGAGCAGCAAGTTCAGGGGAGGGGAGGAACGACCGACCGTACGCTTGCTCTCCGGCAAGCTACGTGGAGAAAGGACCCGAAGCGAGAAAACGGAGCGCGCACTAGCGCGCGGAGGCTTTCGAGCCGTAGCTTGCTGGCTCGAAAGCCGGAGCAGCAAGCAATGCGGACTCTATACGAGCGCGCTAGCGAACGAGAAAACGGAGCGCGCTAGTGCGCGCGTAGTTTTCTCGTTCGCGTCTGCGCTCGTATAGAGTCCGCTTCGAGAGCGTCTGCGCTCGTAGTTTTCTCGTTCGCTAGCGCGCTCGTATAGAGTCCGCTTGCTCCCCGTAGCTTGCTCCTTTTCCAGCCAGATAGCGAGCGATCACTCAGCAATGAACACTAACTGAAAGCGGCCGGGAATGAGTACCTATCCCTTACGGGAATCGAACCCGTGTCTTCGACATGAAAAGACGATGTCCTAACCACTGGACGAAAGGGACCAAAAAGCCATTCTTCATATACCTCAGCTCCGAGCAAGCGGAGGCGCTGGAAGCCCTACGCGAGCAAGAGAGCAAGCGGAGGCTCGAAAACGGAAAGCTAGCGCTTGTAGTTTTCTCGCTTGGTTCGTTTTCTTTCTATACGCAATTCAAGATTTCGTTTGTGTTCATGTTGGCGATTTCTGATGTGAATTCGGCGGGTCGTCCCCCCTTCTTACGAGTTCCCCCACCGACCCAGTGACACACCAATCACGCCCCTTCCCTTTCTCCGATCATAAAGCCCCCTGATCCCTTTCTTTGTCTTTCATCCCCCCTGCACAGAATAAGTGAGGCCCCATTCTTTCTAATTCAAAAAAGAAAAGAGAGGCGAAGCGCCCCTTTGAAGTGGCGAAGGCCTATGCCTAAAGTCAGAAAGTAGATGTTGGTTACGAAGTAAGGTCAGCTGGTTAAGGAAAGCTCAGGTTATGAAATCGCTTAGCCGTTAATCTTTGTTGTAGTAGTGAGGCGTCGGTACGGAGTTGCGTCAGCTGTAGATATAGACTAGGCTAAGGGACAGACTGAATCTCTTCTATTCTCTTCACTTACACCTTACACTTCCGCTGAGTCTAACGAGGCTCAGGTGCGGAGCCTTCCACTGTGGACCGAGACTACGCAAAGGTAGAACACCATAGAAACTTCGCTGACTTTAGAAACTGGATTTCGCTACGTTCAATAAGAACCCGGAATAGCGGAAATCGGTTCGTGTTCCGCTTCCAAAGTCAGTCGTCTTTGCCCAAGTTTGAAGCAAGCGGAGGCGAGAAAGAGCAAGCAAGCGGACTCTATACGAAAGCGAGAAAGCAAGCGTAGGGGAGGAACGACCCTACGCGCGCTAGCAACAAAAGACGACGCGCGCTCCGGCTTTCGAGCCGTAGCTTGCTCTCGTGCGCGCGTAGGGTCGTTCCTCCCCGTAGCTTGCCAGAGAGCAAGCGTACGCGAGAAAGCCGGAGCAGCAAGCTCCGGTCCGAAAGGACCCGAAGCGAGAAAACTACGCGCGCACTAGCGCGCTCTCCTTCGGACCCTACGCTTGCTCTTTGGCGCGCTTCGGGTCCTTTCGGACCGGAGCTTGCTGGCTCTCAAGCCGGAGCAGCAAGCGAGAAAACGGAGCGCGCACTAGCGCGCTCTTTCGAGCCTCCGCTTGCTCTTTGGCGCGCTTCGCTTCCAGCGCCTACGCTTGCTGGCTCGAAAGCCGGAGCAGCAAGCGAGAAAACGGAGCGCGCAGACGCGCGCTCTTTCGAGCCTCCGCTTGCTCTCTTGCTCGCGTAGGGTCGTTCCGGACCTCCGCTTGCTCTCTTGCTCGCGTAGGGTCGTTCCGGACCTCCGCTTGCTCTCTTGCTCGCGTAGGGTCGTTCCTCCCCAGCAAGCGTAGGCGCTGGAAGCGAAGCGCGCCAAAGAGCAAGCTCCGGTCCGAAAGGACCCGAAGCGCGCCAAAGAGCAAGCTCCGGTCCGAAAGGACCCGAAGCGCGCCAAAGAGCAAGCGGAGGTCCGAAAGGACCCGAAGCGCGCCAAAGAGCAAGCGGAGGCTCGAAAGCCGGAGCGCGCTAGTGCGCGCTCCGTTTTCTCGCTGGCTCTCAAGCCTCCGCGCGCTAGTGCGCGCGTATAGAGTCCGCTTCGTTCGCGTCTGCGCTCTCCGTTTTCTCGAGAGCGTCTGCGCTCTTATAAACGCCGCGCGCTCAGGAAGGGTCTTTTGAACTTCAGAAGTGCGCTCATACTACCTTTTCTCGCTTTCTCCGTTTTCTCGCTCTATTGCTCGCGTACTCTTTCGAGCCTCCGCTTGCTGGCTCTCACGCCTACGCGCGCTAGCGCGCTTGTAGTTTTCGAGCTTGCTTCCATTCCTTCTTACTTGACTTCTGGGTCAACCCAACCCGAATGGGAAGAAGAGGGTCAGCCAAACAGCGGGCAGCTCCACTTTGTACATTTGCTGAGGCAGACCAATCAGGCATTTTTGAAAAAGGAAGGGAACTTCTCACCGAAGGAGGCAGTAGGAATGATGGAGCAAGCGGAGGCTAGACCGGAGCGAGCAAGAAAGCGGCGAGAAAGAGCAAGCGAGAAAACGGAGAAAGCGATGCGGACTCTATACAAGCGCGCTAGCGCTTTCCGTTTTCGAGCCTACGCTTGCTAGCAACCGAGAAAACAACAAGTACGCTAGCGCGTGTAGGGTCTACCCAGCAAGTGGAGGGGAGACCCGGAGCGAGCAAGAGAGCAAGCGAAGGTCCGAAAGGACCCGAAGCGCGCCAAAGAGCAAGCGAGAAAGCTACGCGCGCACTAGCGCGCTCCGGCTTTCGAGCCTCCGCTTGCTGGCTCGAAAGCCGGAGCAGCAAGCGGAGGTCCGAAAGGACCCGAAGCGCGCCAAAGAGCAAGCGTAGGCTCTAATAGAAAGCCTACGCAGCAAGCAATGCGGACTCTATACGCGCGCACTAGCGCGCTCTTTCGAGCCTCCGCTTGCTCTCTTGCTCGCTCCGGGTCGTTCCTCCCCTCCGCTTGCTCTCTTGCTCGCTCCGGGTCGTTCCGGACCTCCGCTTGCTCTCTTGCTCGCGTAGGGTCGTTCCGGACCTCCGCTTGCTCTCTTGCTCGCTCCGGGTCGTTCCTCCCCAGCAAGCGTAGGCGCTGGAAGCGAAGCGCGCCAAAGAGCAAGCGTAGGCGCTGGAAGCGAAGCGCGCCAAAGAGCAAGCTCCGGGTCCGAAGGACGAAGCGCGCCAAAGAGCAAGCTCCGGTCCGAAAGGACCCGAAGCGCGCCAAAGAGCAAGCGGAGGCTCGAAAGAGCGCGCTAGTGCGCGCTCCGTTTTCTCGCTGGCTCTCAAGCCTCCGCGCGCTAGTGCGCGCGTATAGAGTCCGCTTCGTTCGCGTCTGCGCTCTCCGTTTTCTCGAGAGCGTCTGCGCTCTCCGTTTTCTCGCTTGCTCCCCTCCGCTTGCCATATAGCAAGCCTACGCTTCCAGCGCCTACGCTTGCTGGCTCTCACGCCGGAGCGCGCTAGCGCGCTTGTAGTTTTCGAGCTTCCTCGTCGCTTCTTTCTGGCGACTAGCTTCTCAAGTGGGTGGCTTGGTACGCAAGCTACCTTCAGAATAAGGAAAATCCCTATCAAGAATAGGCCGGAATGGTGGGGAAGGAGGCCCTCCCTACTTCAATGGAAAGGGGGAATCGCCGTTTCACAGCCGCTCCTCTACAACTACCTTTCGCCCAACATGATCACGAACGAAGACAGAGAATTGCGTAGATAGGAGAGAAGGACGAAACGAAGCAAGCGAAGCGGACTCTATACAATAACGCTAGCGTTATTTACGTTTTCGAGCCTCCGCTTGCTTTCTTGCTCGCGTAGGGCTTCCAGCGCCAGCAAGCGGAGGTCCGGAAGGACCCGGAGCGAGCAAGAGAGCAAGCTACGGCGAGAAAGCCAGAGCGAGCAAGAGAGCAAGCGAGAAAACTACGCGCGCACTAGCGCGCGGAGGCTTTCGAGCCTCCGCTTGCTGGCTCGAAAGCCGGAGCAGCAAGCGGAGGTCCGAAAGGACCCGAAGCGCGCCAAAGAGCAAGCGGAGGCGAGAAAACTATGAAAGCGCGTCTGCGCTCTACGTTTGATCGAGAGCTAGCGCGCTCTACGTTTTCTCGCTTGCTCGGAACGATTGAAGAAAGAGAATGGTGTCCCCTTTCGCCCAGGGGACATCGTCGGAGAACAATGTCGGGGACAGGGTGAGAACCTTCCGTTGGTTACGCCCTTGTTGTGTTGGTTCTTCCATATTTAGATATGGAGATAGATCCAGATAGAGATCTATATCTTTCTATCGATAGAAAGAACTATTGAGAAATGGATATTGATCTGGTTTCAAGATCGTTGAACAAGCAAGCGACGGCGAGAAAGCAAGCTCCGGGGAGCAAGCGAACTCTATCGAGCCTACGCGCGCTAGCGACAAAAGACGACGCGCGCTCCGGCTTTCAAGCCTCCGCTTGCTCTCTAGCTCGCTTCGGGTCCTTCCGGACCTCCGCTTGCTGGCTCTCAAACTACAATGACGCTAGCTAGCTTTCCGTTTTCTCGCTCCCTAAATATCCATTTTCAAAAAGAGATGAATAGAGTTGATAGGGCGGAGCCTGCTGAAGGAAGTGCCTAAGGCCCCTGCAATCTTTCTAAAGCAACAAGCGAGAAAGTTGACTTTGAGAAAGAAGGTGCTTGCTGCTCGCTCGCTGTCTACTAAACGAGCCTGAACTGCCCGCCCGGCCCCTATCTTTAATCTTAAGTAAAGTGAAGTCAAATCAATGAAGTGAACAGCCCAACCTCTTTGTTTGAAGCTTTGCCAGGAAGCAAGCGTAGGGGAGACCGGAGCGAGCAAGAAAGCAAGCTCCGGGGAGCGAGAAAACGTAGAGCGCGCTAGCGCGCGTAGGCGTGAGAGCCAGCAAGCGGAGGCTGCTCGAAAGCCGGAGCGCGCGTCTGCGCTTTCTCCGTTTTCTCGCTTGCTAGAATAGAAAGCCGGAGCAGCAAGCGAGAAAAGGTAGTATTCGCGCAGACGCTCTCGAGAAAAGGTAGAGCGCAGACGCTCTCGAGAAAACGGAGAGCGCAGACGCGAACGAAGCGGACTCTATACGCGCGCACTAGCGCGCGGAGGCTTGAGAGCCAGCGAGAAAACGGAGCGCGCACTAGCGCGCTCTTTCGAGCCTCCGCTTGCTCTTTGGCGCGCTTCGGGTCCTTTCGGACCGGAGCTTGCTCTTTGGCGCGCTTCGTCCTTCGGACCCGGAGCTTGCTCTTTGGCGCGCTTCGCTTCCAGCGCCTACGCTTGCTCTTTGGCGCGCTTCGCTTCCAGCGCCTACGCTTGCTGGGGAGGAACGACCCGGAGCGAGCAAGAGAGCAAGCGGAGGGGAGGAACGACCCTACGCGAGCAAGAGAGCAAGCGGAGGTCCGGAACGACCCGGAGCGAGCAAGAGAGCAAGCGGAGGCTCGAAAGAGCGCGCGTCTGCGCGCTCCGTTTTCTCGCTTGCTGCTCCGGCTTTCGAGCCAGCAAGCGTAGGCGCTGGAAGCGAAGCGCGCCAAAGAGCAAGCTCCGGGGAGGAAGGACCGTAGGCTTGCTCTCGGGCAAGCGTAGGCTTGAGATAGAAAGCCGGAGCGCGCGGATTCTTTTCTTGCTAGCGCGCTCCGGGTCCTTCCTCCACGTAGCTTGCCGGAGAGCAAGCGTACGCTTTCGAGCCAGCAAGCTACGGCTCGAAAGCCTCCGCGCGCTAGTGCGCGCTCCGTTTTCTCGCTTCGGGTCCTTTCTCCACGTAGCTTGCCGGAGAGCAAGCGTACGGTCGGTCGTTCCTCCCCTCCCCTGAACTTGCTGCTCCGGCTTTCTCGCCTCCGCTTGCTTTCTCGTTCGCTAGCTAGCTTTCCGTTTTCTCGCTAGCTAGCGCGCTTTCCGTTTTCGAGCTTCCCCTAATTCCAAAACACAACAATAGACTTGCAAAGTCTAGGAAAAAGCTTCTCTTTGATAGCGGGGGGTTCAGAAAGGATCTGATCGTAGATAGAGACAACAACCTGTGCGGGGGTAAGGGCGGATGTAGCCAAGTGGATCAAGGCAGTGGATTGTGAATCCACCACGCGCGGGTTCAATCCCCGTCGTTCGCCCATCAAGAAATGGACCAACCATTTGTTACGGAGACAGAATCCAAAGCTAGAAAGCATTTTTTCTGCAAATCATCTCGAGACTTTCAAAGGCATCCAAGCAATTGGTATCCGATTGAAACATAGAAAGCCCAGCTTCCATTTCCATCTTAGAATTGCTGCAGACCTCTCCCGCCCATCAGGATATATTCAAGAAGTTTCTTGCTTGCGTCCAAGTTCTAACCGAAACGACTCCTGCGGAACTTGAAAAGGCCCTACACGACTCGGAGAAAGAAAGCAATGCCAAGCAAGCTCCGGCGCTGGAAGCGTAGGCTTGCTATATGGCAAGCTACGGGGAGACCCGGAGCGAGCAAGAGAGCAAGCGGAGGCTAGACCGGAGCGAGCAAGAAAGCGGCGAGAAAGAGCAAGCTACGGCGAGAAAGAGCAAGCGAGCTCCGGGGAGCGAGAAAACGGAGAAAGCGCAGACGCGCGCGGAGGCTTGAGAGCAAGCTCCGGCTTTCAAGCCTCCGCGCGCTAGCAACAAAACAACAAGACGCGCGCTCCGGGTCGCCTCTCTCCCCTTCGCTTGCTCCCCTACGCTTGCCATATAGCAAGCCTACGGTCTCCCCTCCGCTTGCTGGCTCGAAAACGTAAATCTCGCTAGCTAGCGCGCTTGTAGTTTTCGAGCTTTCCCTAGCTTTAGAAGGTAACCATCTTCGATACTAATAGCCATAGTCTGGAGCGTTCGTCGCGACTACAACTATTTCGAACATATTAGCCTTCGCTCCGATACTTGTTACCTTCTCCTTCGTCGTCGCCCCTTCGTTACCAAATTCCCTATACAGAGAGTGAGCTCCCTCATGGGAAAGCCATTAGACTAAGAGATATAGCGTGCATTAGCGTTCGCCCATATTAGATGGTAGTTCCATGGTTCTAAAGATGCATGAGATGTTCGCCTTCTAAGGAAGGAAGGTGGTCTTAGATCAAAATAGAACTGGTTTGAATCCGTAGAAAGAAAAAGAAAGTCAATCAAAAACAGAAAGAAGGAAAGCTGAAGGGGGAAGGTCTGAGGAAGTCAGTGATTTCCGGGTCCGCAGCTGGGGAAGAAGCCGAAGGGAGAGAGCTAGACTAGAATTCAACAAAGCTCGAAAACTACAAGCGCGCTAGCTAGCAAAGCGGACTCTATACAAGCGCGCTAGCGAACGAGAAAACGGAGAGCGCAGACGCGCGCTAAGGCTTTCTCGCCTCCGCTTGCTCTTTGGCGCGCTTCGCTTCCAGCGCCTACGCTTGCCAGAGAGCAAGCGTACGCTTTCGAGCCTCCGCTTGCTTGAGAGCAAGCAAGCTACGGCTTTCGATAGAAAGCCGGAGCGCGCGGATTCTTGTTTTGTTGCTAGCGCGCTACGGGTCGTTCCTCCCCTCCGCTTGCTAGGCTCGAAAGCCGGAGCAGCAAGCGAGAAAACGGAGCGCGCACTAGCGCGCTCTTTCGAGCCTCCGCTTGCTCTTTGGCGCGCTTCGGGTCCTTTCTCCCCAGCAAGCTACGGCTCGAAAGCCTCCGCGCGCTAGTGCGCGCTCCGTTTTCTCGCTGGCTCTCAAGCCTCCGCGCGCTAGTGCGCGCTCCGTTTTCTCGTTCGCTAGCGCGCTCTACGTTTTCTCGCTCCCCGTAGCTTGCTCTTTCTCGCCGCTTTCTTGCTCGCTCCGGTCTAGCCTCCGCTTGCTTTCTTGCTCGCTCCGGTCTAGCCTCCGCTTGCTGGTCCGATCCGAACGGATCTTGTTGAATGAATTGATCCATTGTTGTATGCCCTACTTCTTAGTTAGTTCATTTTTTCCTACTTTGACCCTTCCTTTGACTACTCCTGAGATATAGTGGAAACATTTTGTTATGGTGGAGAGTGGGGAGTGAAAACACCAATGCAGCAGAGAACGACCGCATGAATCGGAATCCACAACTATTAAGACAGACGACCGAGAAAGAAAGGCTCCACGTTCTCCAAGTGGTTGATCAACGCGTGCTAGTCGCTACTTCATTTCGTATAGTGAGAACGCTTTCTCTTTCTTAGCGCTCCGCCCCCCCCCCTTTTTTGGTTGGGGAACTCTGGTTGCGCGGCTTTCTCTTATAGGGGTCTATTTTCTCTGACTTGACTCAGCTTGACCTACTTGACTCAGCGGTTAGAGTATCGCTTTCATACGGCGAGAGTCATTGGTTCAAATCCAATAGTAGGTAAACCGGCCGAAACCCCCTGCTTTTGCCAGCATGACAGCAAGCACGGACTGGCAGCAAGGAGTCAACTGAATGACCAAAGCATCGGTTGCTTCCACTTGTGGCCTTCTTCGACCGCCGACGAATAATAGAGACCCCCTCTCTTCTTCTCTTCATGTATGTGGGCTGCCTGCCCCGTCCCGAATAGACGAACAGGAACAAGCTGAAGAAGGGCGCGAGAGAGAGAGTGGAGTATCCACTCACCTCCCCTCTTCCCCAATGTTGTGAAGCCCTGGAGGGCCGGAAAGCCCAACGGGAAAGCTCTCACCGCGCCACACGATTCTTTCGCGAAGCGCTCTCTCAGACGTTTCCACTCCTTCCCCCGCAAGCAAAGAGGTTTCAAGATACCAGGCCACCAAGTGAAAGTGAACAGCCCCGAGCAAATCTTCTAGAGAGCGTACCCTTTCTTTCTACTCTTTCTCTCTTCTAATAACAACTAACAATCTAAATAAAAAAAGAAAAAGAAGAAGCGAGAAAGCAAGCGTAGGCGAGAAAGCCGGAGCAGCAAGCGGAGGTCCGAAAGGACCCGAAGCGCGCCAAAGAGCAAGCTCCGGGTCCGAAGGAGAGCAGCAAGCAATGCGGACTCTATACGCGCGCACTAGCGCGCTCCGGCTTTCGAGCCCTAGCTTGCTCTTTGGCGCGCTTCGCTTCCAGCGCCTCCGCTTGCTGGGGAGGAAGGACCGTAGGCTTGCTATATGGCAAGCTCCGGCTCTAATAGAAAGCCTACGCGCGCGTCTGCGCTCTTATAAACGCCGCGCGCTCAGGAAGGGTCTTTTGAACTTCAGAAGTGCGCTCATACTACGTTTTCTCGTTCGCTAGCGCGCTCTACGTTTTCTCGCTTGCTCCTCCTTTAACTATCTTTTGATTGATCTGACCATTTTCTTTAGGCAGAAGCTGAAAAGAGATTTGAACAGCAGTCTGAAAAGACTAATGCTGCGCAAAAAAAAGAATATGTTTCAAAAAAAGAATAAGCACAAAGTGAGTGCAGAAGGACCTGAAAAACATAGAGTGTTGGTCCTCCAAGAAGAAAGGTCACTTGAGTTTTGAGTGCCCATGAAAGAAGGGCAAAGGGAAAAAGCCATGATGATCAGGAAAAGGTAGTCTTGGTCACTACTATGGCCCTGTTTGCTAACATTTCAGATAGTTGGTGGATTGGGTCCTCGCATCATATTTGATTCCGAAAGGAAGAATTATGTGCAAATATGATTTCAGAACTAGGTTCTTCATATATGGGCAATGGCACTTCGACTGGTTTCAGAGGCCGAGGGAATGTGTAATTGCTGTTGGAAAACGGAAAGTCAGAAGAGGTCTCAAATGTGGATTTTCTTTTAGTACCAGAAAAGAACCTACTCTCGATGAGAAGAGCCTTGACTTTCTAAACTATTAGTAAAGCGCTAGCGCGCTACTTCTAGCAGCTTGTTTCCAAGCTTTACTAATAGGGCTTTATAGAGAGAGGTGAGTAAGGGGGGAGACCAATCCCGTTGTTTTGAAAGGTTATTCTGTCAGCTGATTCACCAGGGTTCAATAGGAGTGAATTGGATCCAAGAAGATAGGATCATCGATCTGTTCTGCAAGTCAATCCAATACTAGCTTATGCTCATCCATATAAAGAAGAGAAAGTGAAACAAGCTCGAAAACTACAAGCGCGCTAGCTAGCAAAGCGGACTCTATACAAGCGCGCTAGCAAAGCGGACTCTATACAAGCGCGCTTTCCGTTTTCGAGCCGTAGCTTGCTCTCTGGCTCGCTCCGGCTTTCGAGCCTCCGCTTGCTCGCGTAGGCTTTCTATGAGAGCAAGCAAGCTCCGGCTCTAATAGAAAGCCGTAGCAGCAAGCAATGCGGACTCTATACGCGCGCACTAGCGCGCTCCGGCTTTCGAGCCTCCGCTTGCTCTCTTGCTCGCGTAGGGTCGTTCCTCCCCTCCGCTTGCTCTCTTGCTCGCTCCGGGTCGTTCCTCCCCTCCGCTTGCTCTCTTGCTCGCTCCGGGTCGTTCCTCCCCAGCAAGCTCCGGTCCGAAAGGACCCGAAGCGCGCCAAAGAGCAAGCTCCGGTCCGAAAGGACCCGAAGCGCGCCAAAGAGCAAGCGTAGGGTCCGAAGGAGAGCGCGCTAGTGCGCGCTCCGTTTTCTCGCTGGCTCTCAAGCCTCCGCGCGCTAGTGCGCGCTCCGTTTTCTCGTTCGCTAGCGCGCTCTACGTTTTCTCGCTTGCTCGCTCCGGGTCTAATCTCCCCAGCAAGCGGAGGTGCTGAAAGCCTCCGCGCGCGTCTTGTTGTTTTCGTAGTTTGCTAGCGCGCTACGGGTCGTTCCTCCCCAGCAAGCGGAGGTCCGAAAGGACCCGAAGCGAGCCAGAGAGCAAGCGGAGGGTCCGAAGGAGAGCAGCAAGCGGAGGCGCTGGAAGCGAAGCGCGCCAAAGAGCAAGCGTAGGGTCCGAAGGAGAGCAGCAAGCAATGCGGACTCTATACGCGCGCACTAGCGCGCTCCGGCTTTCGAGCCCTAGCTTGCTCTTTGGCGCGCTTCGCTTCCAGCGCCTTCGCTTGCTCTCTGGCGCGCGTAGGGTCGGTCGTTCCGGACCGGACCTGAACTTGCTGGGGAAGAACGACCCTACGCGAGCAAGAGAGCAAGCTCCGGCTCTAATAGAATAGAAAGCCTACGCAGCAAGCAATGCGGACTCTATACGCGCGCACTAGCGCGCTCTTTCGAGCCTCCGCTTGCTCTCTTGCTCGCGTAGGGTCGTTCCTCCCCTCCGCTTGCTCTCTTGCTCGCGTAGGGTCGTTCCTCCCCTCCGCTTGCTCTCTTGCTCGCTCCGGGTCGTTCCTCCCCAGCAAGCTCCGGTCCGAAAGGACCCGAAGCGCGCCAAAGAGCAAGCTCCGGTCCGAAAGGACCCGAAGCGCGCCAAAGAGCAAGCGGAGGCTCGAAAGAGCGCGCTAGTGCGCGCTCCGTTTTCTCGCTGGCTCTCAAGCCTCCGCGCGCTAGTGCGCGCGTATAGAGTCCGCTTCGTTCGCGTCTGCGCTCTCCGTTTTCTCGAGAGCGTCTGCGCTCATACTACGTTTTCTCGAGAGCGTCTGCGCGCATACGTATAGAGTCCGCATTGCAGGCTCTCACGCCTACACGCGCGTCGTCTTTTGTCGCTAGCGCGCGTAGGCTCGATAGAGTTCGCTTGCTCCCCGGAGCTTGCTTTCGAGCCGCTTTCTTGCTCGCTCCGGTCTAGCCTCCGCTTGCTCTCTTGCTCGCGTAGGCTTTCTAGCCAGCAAGCTCCGGCTCGAAAGCCGGAGCGAGCCAGAGAGCAAGCTACGGCTCGAAAACTACAAGCGCGCTCTACGTTTTCGAGCTTGCTCCTGTCCATTTCTTTTTTAGAACTAGTGGAAAGAATTTGGAACAAAATAAGGCAGCATTGATAGACCGTTGAATGAGAATGGGAATCGTCTTAGCAACTGGCTATAGCCATGAGTCAAAGCCGCCGGGAGAGGAGAGACAATCTTTCATGAGAGAGGGACGAGCAAGTGACGGATTGGGAAAAAAATAGAAATAGAGGGCCAACTCTTCTAGTTGCGCCTCTAACCAACCTACGCTACCCGCGATAAAAGGTCGAATTCCGCAGGGCTGCAGGCACGAAATGCCGATCAAATCATCCGTTAAAGGAAGCCTAATCAAAGCAGGCAAACAAGAAGATCTGACTGAGTTGATGATGGACCGGATCTCGAAAGGCGAGAGGCTTTCATAAAGACGTATGATAAAGGGAGGGTCACGAGAGGCTTATTGCACGATCCACCCAACAACGCTAAGCTAATAAATGCTGCATAAGAGAGTGGGAGGCCGGCCCCTGCCCATCGGGAGTGCACACCCATTTAGGAACATATG